AATGGTGATATTCTTCCTCCATGGATCAAGAATTTCGATTTTTTGGAAGTATCATGATCATCCAATAACAATAAGAAGGGTTTCAATTTTTTCAAATGAACGATTTGAAGACCTATTGATTCTAACAACTGATTGCAGAGTTGATCATTCGGACCTTTCAATTCATAGATGTGGATCTCGGACCTATGAATGGGGATATTCCCAAAACTAACAAAGAAAAAAGGAAGTGGGTTAGACACGAAGAGAATCAACTTGGATAAAAAAAGAAGTGACTTAGAAAAATATTTTTTGTCGATAACTCCAGACCAATCAATCGAATATTGATTAATACGTAAGTGATCAAACACTACTTGAAAACGGCTCTTCTGCTCAGAAACGAAATGTTCCAAATGTTCCTGAAAATGATTGCTCCCATTGGACCATTTGTATCTATATGCATTAGGATCCCGATTCATGGATCTCTCAGTTCGAGAAATAAAAAGAAGAGGATCGAACCATTTCTTCTGACTCTTTTTCCAATTTGAGAAATGTTGGTTGATCGTATATTTCATTATAGTTCTATGATTCATACTCTCATTTCCTATTTGATCCCTTTGAATTCCATATTCGAAGTTGTGATCGGATCTATTCATTAAAAAGAATCGATTCAATACATTTCTTATGTACCCATAGGTGCTATATTGGATTTGAATCAGATTTCGGATAAATCTATATTGATTGACTGCCTCCATTATGTTGTTGCTAGCAAATACCACTATTTTTGTGTTTGGATCTTCCAAATCATTCCCACAGGAGATCCGGACCCATTTTTTTCTGATCCTTCGATAAAAAGATTCATTCTCTTCATAAAAAATAGGAGGTAGAACCAATAAATATTTCTTTTTCGATTCATCCCTGGAGTTGAATACCTCATTCAAGAATTGTTTTTGACCCAATCCGTAGGAATCAATAGAAAAGGAAAATCCCCTATGATACACCAGATCCGGCTCGGTTATTGATAGAGTGAATAGATCTGCCATTTCTTGAAATATCTCTTCTGATTCAAAATCGTGGTGGAACGTGTATCCTCCCCTGTTCTGGTCATGGACTAGATGAAAAAAATAAAAAAATGGATTTTTGTTAAAGAATGAAATCTTATTTGAACTGTCCATATCCAGTTCATCCTTCGCACATCCCGGATCTGATGAAATAGGATGAATTGAAACGGTATTTTGTAAATACGTAATTATCTTGAATATATGAACCTTAACCATTTCTTTATTTTCCGATTGCCTGAAAGGGACAAAAGAAACATCTTGTTGTTTCTTCAACAATTTATGATCTCTAGTGGACCTCTCAGTAGGATTCGAACCCAGATGAAGTTCTGACCATCTGTCATAGAAAAAAGAACGAATGGATCTTGTAGGATTCCCAATCAATTCTTCGATTTCTTCCGGAAGCAGATGATTATTCATCTGCTTCTCACGTTCCGTGAATAGCCGGGACATTGAGGAATATCCAGAAAGGCATTTCGGGAATCGGTCTGATTCTATCTCCGTTCGTTCCGTTTGAAGAAAGGAAGGATCCCAAATAATCGACCTTCTTTTTAGTTGTTGAATATCTCTTTGATTGATCAATATGTGATATTCCGAATCCTCATTACTAAGGGAATCAAAATGATCTCTGGGTGAATCAGAGGATCCTTTCAATTGGCTAGAATCCGTTACTTGAACGAAACTATATCTTGTGGAATCATATTGAATATTGGACGATCCATTCCGTACCTTGCTAAAAAACCGATCCTTGTTTACCAACCACACATTGTCTAACCAAACCCAATTCTCTATTGATACGTTCCTAAAAAAATCCGATTCGTGCGGATTCTTCCCCCAACTAACGAAGAGATCTTGACGGAATTGCCACATATGAAATTGAACACAATTTTGCAAAGAAATAGCCCACCTGTTTCTCGAGAAGAGATGGGAAACATGCTCAATATCATTTGATTGAATAGTTGACCCAGCTCCTTGTTGTTTGAAGAAACCCTTCACTTCAATTGGTATTTTTTCAAGAAAAGAAGACATGAGATAACAAATCAAGTCTTTCACTAAGATTTCAAATCGCTGTCCCGACTTCAAGTTGATTATGTTTCGCCTCTTCCTCAGAGAAAGACGATCAAACAATTCCCAATCATGGTCCTTGCAGATCGGATGATCATCCATATAATATACAAAAAGAAACTCCATATATTTGATATCTTTCTCTTTGAATGAGATCTCAATTCTAGCGGCGGTTTTTTTAGATATCTTACAACTAGAATCCCTCCTTTTTCCGATCCAGTTCCTCCACCACCTCGAACCCCAGTTAGATTCGGGCATGATACACTTTTTTTTAGTTATTGGGAGAACCCAAGTACTCTCTTTCGGATCCAGGAAACAACTCTCAGAGATCTTTTTTCCTTTTGGAAGATACAGCAGCGAAACAATCAACCTATTGATATTGGAAAACCCAAAAGATTCTT